TCTGATAAATATTTACCACCCGAAACGAGTCAAAAATTGCGTCTTTGGCGAAATTGGCTAAAGAAAGGCGTTGAGAAAGGGCAGATGGATAGAACCTTTCAACGAGATAGTGCTTTTTCAACTCTATCAAAATGGAATCTATTCCAAACATATATGCCATGGTTCTTTACTTCGACAGGGTACAAATATCTAAATTTGATATTTTTAGATGCTTTTTCAGACCTATTGCCGATGCTAAGTAGCAGTCACAAATTTGTATCCATTTTTCATTCTATTATGCACAGATCAGCATGGCGAATTCTTAAGCTAAAATGGCGAGTTCTTAAGCTAAAATTGTGGGGATTGTGGACACCGATAAGTGAGATTTCAAGTGATATTTCGTGGAAGTGTTTCCGTAGGCTTCTTCGGGTCGAAGAAATGATTCATCGAAATAATGAGTCACCATTGATATCGACACATCTGAGCTCGCCAAATATTCGAGAGTTCCTCTATTCAAGCCTTTTACTTCTTCTTCTTGCTGGATGTCTCGTTCAGGTACTTCTTTTCTCTGTTTCCCTAGACTCTAGGGAGTTACAGACAGAGTTCGAGAGGATCAAATCTTTGACGATTCCATCATACACGATTGAGGTGTACAAACTTGTGGATGGGTATCCTAAACCTGAACCGAATTCTTTCTGGTTAAAGAATCTCTTTCTACTTGCTCGGGAACAATTAGAAGATTTTCTAACGGAAATACTGGGTTTTGCGCTATTTGGTGGTGGTCCCGCTTATGGGGTCCAATTTATACAGAAGATATTTTTCAATCTCATCGATCTCATAAGTATCATCCCAAATCCCATCAATCGAATAACTTTTTCGAGAAATACGAGATATCTAAGTCATACAAGTAAAGAGATCTATTCATGGATAAGAAAAGGGCAAAGGTTTCAGACTCATGATGAAATAGAATCCTGGATCGAGACCTGTGATTGGTTTTTGGATGAAGAGAGAGTTTACTCGTTTCATTTCTCCACCTTAAGGCCAGAAAAAGGGATTGATCAAATTCTATGGAGTCTGACTCATATTGATCGTTTAGTAAAGAGTGACTATGGTTATCAAATGTTTGAACAAGTGGGAGCAATTTACTTACGATACTTAGTTGACATTCATCAAAAGGATCTAATGAATTATGAGTTCAATACATCCTGTTTAGCAGAAAGACGGATATTCCTTGCTCATTATCAGACAATCACTTATTCACAAACCTCGTGTGGGGCCAATAGTTTTAATTTCCCATCTCATGGAAACCCGAAACCTTTTTCGTTCCGCCTAGCGCTATCCCCCTCTAGGGGTATTTTAGTGATAGGTCCTATAGGAACTGGACGATCCTATTTGGTCAAATCCCTAGCGACAAACTCGTATCTTCCTTTCATTACGGTATTTCTGAACAAGCTGGATTTGAAAATAGTTATTGATGATCTCGATCCTGAGGACTATATGGAAGCGCTTGATGATGTGGATATTGATGGTATTGATGATGATAGCGATCCTGCTAAGGAATATATGGATGCGCTGAAAGATGTGGATGATATTGATGATCGTGACTATTCGAACTTGGACTCGGACCCGGAGCTGAGGGAGGGATATACGGTGGATGATGAGATACTTAGGTATATCATCAAGTTGGAAATAGACCTAGCTTCTATCAACTTGCAATTCGAATTGGCAAGAACAATGTCTCCTTGCATAGTATGGATTCCAAACATTCACGATCTGTATGTGGATGAGTCGGAGTCCCTCGGTTTATTATTGAACTATCTCTCCGGGGATTGTGAAAGACGGCCCACTAGAGATATTCTTGTTATTGCTTCGACCCATATTCCCCAAAAAGTGGATCCCGCTCTAATAGCTCCGAATAAATTTAATACATGCATTAAGATACGAAGGCTTCTTATTCCACAACAACGAAAGCACGTTTTCACCCTTTCGTATACTAGGGGATTTCACTTGGAAAAGAAAATGTTCCATACTAATGGATTCGGGTCCATAGCCATGGGTTACAGTGCACGAGATCTTGTAGCAATTACCAACGAGGCCCTATCGATTAGTATTACACAGAAGAAATCCATTATAGACACTAATACAATTAGATTCGCTCTTCATAGACAAACTTGGGAGTTGCGAGCCCATGTAAGACCGGTTCCGGATCATGGGATCCTTTTCTATCAGATAGGAAGGGCTGTTGCACAAAATGTACTTATAAATAATTGCTGCCTTATAGATCCTATATCTATCTATATGAAGAAGCAATCATGTTACGAAGGGGATCCTTATTTGTACAAATGGTTCTTCGAACTTGGAACGAGAATGAAGAAATTAACGATACTTCTTTATCTTTTGAGTTGTTCGGCCGGATCGGTCGCTCAAGATCTTTGGTCTCTACCCGGACCCGATGAAAAAAATTGGATCACTTCTTATAGACTCGTTGAGACGGATTCTGGTCTAGTTGATGGCCTATTAG